AAAAAAAAGAAGCAATCGATTAATCTATAAATTAGATTTGTTTATAAAAATTTTCATTAAAAGAATATACATCGATATCTTTCTATGTATCATTCATATTGCCAGAATTCCTACACAACTAGTTCTTGAATCAAGAAATTTTTGTTTTGATAAATACATTTACAATAATAAAACAAACCAAGAAATAAAAAATAAAAAAAACAAAAAAGAAATTAACTTTATTTCGACTCTAAAAAGTGAACTTTACAATATTAAGAATAGTAAGAGGAATTCACATTTTTTTTTTGACTTATCCTCTTTATCACAAGCATATGTATTTTACAAATTATCACAAACCCAAGTTATTAATTTGTATAAGTTAAGATCTATTTTTGAGTATCATGGAACTCCCGTTTTTCTTAAGACTGCAATAAAAAATTATTTCGTAACACAAGGAATATTTCATTCCGAATTAAGACATACAAAACTTTCAAGTTCTGAAACGAATCAATGGAAAAACTGGTTAAGAGGTCATTATCAATACAATTTATCTCATATTAGATGGTTTGAATTAATACCACAAAAATGGCAAACTACAATAAATGAAGGTGGTATTACCCAAAATAAAGATTTAACAAAATGGAATTCGTATGAAAAAGATCGATTACTTTATCACAAAAAACAAAAGGATTTTAAAGTATATCCATTACCAAACCAAAAAGATAATTTTCCAAAATACTATATATATAATCTTTTATCATATAAATCTATTAATTCTGAAATTAAGAAGTCCTCATATATTATTTATGGATCACCATCAGAATTAAATAACAACAAAAAAATTACTTTTAATTACAACAATTATAAACAAAATTTATTTGAAAGCCTGGAGGAAATTCCTATCAATCATTATCTAGAAAAGGGCGATATTATGTATATGCAAAAAAATCCAGATAGAAAATATTTTGATTGGACAATTCTAAATTTTTTTCTAAGACAAAAAATAGATATTGAGGCCTGGACCAAAATGGATTATAGCAGTAATATAAATACTAAGCTTGGAAGTAAGAATTACCAAAAAATTGATAAAATAGATAAAAACAATATTTATTATCTGATGATTCATCAAGATTTAGAAATAAATCCAATCAATGACAAGAAACTCTTTTTTGATTGGATGGAAATGAATGAAGAAATCCTAAACCCAATATCGACAAATCTGAAACTTCCGTTCTTCCCAGAATTTGTGCCACTTTATAATATATACAAAATAAAACCATGGATTATACCAAGCAAATTACTTCTTTTCAATTTAAATAAAAACATCAATGAAAAGAAAAAATTACATTTTTTTAGACCATCGAATGAAAAAAGATATTCTGAATTAATGAATCGAAATCAAGAAGAAAAAGAACCCGCGGGCCGAAGAGGCCTTGGATCATATTCACAAAACCAAGATAAAATGAAAAAACAATATAAGATCCGGAATAAGATGAGACCAGAAATGATTTTCTTACGGAAACACTATTTGCTTTTTCAATGGATAATAGACGATGGTTTAATTCCAAATTTAACTGAAAGAATGATCAATAATATCAAGATATATTGTTACTTGCTTGGACTGATAAATCCAAGAGATACTACTATATCGTCTATTCAAAGGAAAGAAATAAATCTGGATATAATGGTGATTCGAAAAAAATTGACTCCTATAGAATTGAATAAAAAGGGGATATTTTTTATCGATCCCATTCGTTTGTCTGTAAAAAACGACGGATACTTTATTATATATCAAACCGTAGGTATATCGTTGGTTCATAAAAGTAAGTACCAAACTCCTCAAAGATATCGAGAACAAAGATATATCCATAAAAATAAATTGGATGAATCTATCCCAAGATATCAAATAATAATTCGAAAGAGAGACAAAAAACATTATGATTTTATCGTTCCTGAAATCGTTCCTGAAAAGATTTTATCATCTAGACGTCGTAGAGAATTGAGAATTCTAATTTCTTTCAACTCAAAGAATATAAATAGTGTGGATAAAAATCGAGTATTTTGTAACAAAAAGAACATAAAAAACAGGAATCCTTTTTTGGATCAAAAAAAGCATCTTGATAGAGATAAAAACGAATTAATTAAATTAAAGTTATTTCTTTGGCCTAATTATCGATTAGAAGACTTAGCTTGTATGAATAGATATTGGTTTAATACCAATAATGGAAGCTGTTTTAGTTTGTTAAGAATATATCCACAATTAAAAATTGGTTGATGGTACATTTTTCCTATATATTCTGTACCATATAGAAAAGCAAACAGATGCACATATGCCCTGTCTTACGTCCCAGTCTAATATTAGATCTTTTTTATTTAATATTTAATACTAAGTCAATGACGTATCAATTTGTTTGGATAAAATCTATAAAATAAACGAATATATGGAATATTCCGAATTTTAGGTCTAAATTATTGGACGTTGTAAGTGTAAAAATGTACCATCTACTTTTTTATTCCTGTCCAACTAAAATTAAAATTCTTGTGTATACTAATTACTACATTAAAATGACTAATATTATTATTACTGATCAAATAAAGTATTTTATATGTAAATTAAAGGGTAGAAGGAGCTTTTTTATGATAAAAAATCCATTCAGTACAATTATTTTGAAAGAGGAAAACGAAGACAACAAGGGGTCTGTTGAATTTCAAGTAGTAAGTTTCACCAATAGGATACGGAGACTTACTTCACATTTGGAATTGCATAAAAAAGACTATTTATCTCAGAGAGGTCTGCGTAAAATTCTAGGAAAACGTCAACGGCTGCTCGCCTATTTGTCAAAAAAAAATAGAGTACGTTATAAAGAATTAATCGGACAGTTGGAGATTCGAGAAACAAAAAATCATTAATTTGAAGAGTCATTTTGAATTTTCGCTTAAATTTTGATGAACCTCTTTTCGCTTTCAGCAATTCATGGAAGAATGAATCGGGAAAAAACCTATGACTGCACCAGCTACACGAAATGACCTTATGATAGTCAATATGGGCCCTCAGCACCCATCAATGCACGGTGTTCTTCGACTCATTGTTACTCTAGATGGTGAAGATGTTATTGACTGTGAACCGATATTGGGTTATTTACATAGAGGAATGGAAAAAATTGCGGAAAACCGAACAATTATACAATATTTACCTTATGTAACACGTTGGGATTATTTAGCTACTATGTTCACTGAAGCAATAACTGTAAATGCACCAGAACAGTTAGGAAATATTCAAGTGCCTAAAAGGGCCAGCTATATCAGAGTCATTATGTTAGAGTTAAGTCGTATAGCTTCGCATTTGTTATGGCTTGGCCCTTTTATGGCAGATATTGGCGCACAGACCCCCTTCTTCTATATTTTTCGAGAAAGAGAATTGATATATGACCTATTCGAAACTGCTACCGGTATGCGAATGATGCATAATTATTTTCGTATTGGAGGAGTCGCTGCTGATTTACCTTATGGCTGGGTAGATAAATGTTTGGATTTTTGTGATTATTTTTTAACAAGAGTTACTGAATATCAAAGGCTTATTACACGGAATCCTATTTTTTTAGAGCGAGTTGAGGGAGTAGGCATTATTGGCGGAGAGGAGGCAATAAATTGGGGTTTATCGGGACCAATGCTACGAGCTTCCGGAATACAATGGGATCTTCGAAAGGTTGATCATTATGAGTCTTACGATGAATTTGATTGGGGAGTTCAATGGCAAAAGGAAGGGGATTCATTAGCTCGTTATTTAGTACGAATCGGTGAAATGACAGAATCAATAAAAATTATTCAACAGGCTTTAGAAGGAATTCCGGGGGGGCCCTATGAGAATTTAGAAATCCGGCGCTTTGATAAAGTATGGGATCCCGAATGGAATGATTTTGACTATCGATTTATCAGTAAAAAACCTTCTCCTACTTTTGAATTGTCAAAACAAGAACTTTATGTGAGAATCGAAGCCCCAAAAGGAGAATTAGGAATTTTTCTGATAGGAGATAAGGGTGTTTTTCCTTGGAGATGGAAAATCCGACCACCGGGTTTTATCAATTTGCAAATCCTTCCTCAATTAGTTAAAAGAATGAAATTGGCTGATATTATGACAATACTAGGTAGCATAGATATCATTATGGGAGAAGTTGATCGTTAAAATGATAATAGATACAACAGAAGTACAAGCTATCAATTCTTTTTTTAGATTGGAATCCTTAAAAGAGGTATATGAGATCATATGGATGCTTGTCCCTATTTTTACTCCTGTATTAGGAATCACAATAGGTGTACTAGTAATTGTTTGGTTAGAAAGAGAAATATCTGCGGGGATACAACAACGTATTGGCCCTGAATACGCCGGGCCTTTGGGAATTCTTCAAGCTTTAGCAGATGGTACAAAATTACTTTTCAAAGAGAATCTTCTTCCATCAAGAGGAGATACTCATTTATTCAGTATCGGACCATCCATAGCAGTCACATCAATTCTACTAAGTTCTTTAGTAATTCCTTTTGGATATCGCCTTGTTCTAGCCGATTTAAATATTGGTGTTTTTTTATGGATTGCCATTTCAAGTATTGCTCCCGTGGGTCTTCTTATGTCAGGTTATGGATCAAATAATAAATATTCCTTTTTAGGTGGTTTACGGGCTGCTGCTCAATCAATTAGTTATGAAATACCATTAACTCTATGTGTGTTATCAATATCTCTACGTGTGATTCGTTAAGACATAAAATTTCCTCTATGTATTTTCTTTCTAGGAAGGAAATTTCATGAGTTGAATATACATTTTTATTTTTTATTCATCATTCGGGTTGATGAACTAAACCAGATAGTTATATGAGTGAAAAAAACAGTTTCTTACTTTGCAGTAAAAAGATTCAGTCTCATTTCCTATGTACAAGTGTTAAGTGAAAGTAAACATAAGCATTATATACTATTTACCCCAAGATTGAGTGATTAGTCATCATGACTTGAAGCGGGTTCAAAAGGAGCA